CAAATTCATTAAAATTTCATGTACTGATTCTTCGATACCAACTGTCGTAGAATATTCATGTGGTACCTTCTCAGATTTTGCACGTGTGATACATGTTCCCTCTATTTCTCCAAGTAAAGCCTTTCGCATCACAATACCTATCGTATCTGCTTGACCTTTCATAAGCGGGGACAGGACGAAACGGCCATAATAAAGACGTTTACTGTCTGTTCTCGATTCAACACACTTCCACTTTAATGTCCGAGTGGATACTGCTACTTCTTCTCGAACCATACTAATATTATTTATTGTTTGATCAGATCATTGAATCATTTATTTCTCTTGCAATCCATTCAATTCTTATTTCTACACACGTCTTTTTTTAGGAGGCCTACATCCATTATGTGGCATAGGGGTTACGTCACGTACGAAACTTAATAGTATACCGCTTCTACGAATGGCTCGTAATGCTGCATCTCTTCCGAGACCAGGGCCTTTTATCATGACTTCTGCTCGTTGCATACCCTGATCCACTGCTGTACGAATAGCATTTCCTGCTGCGGTTTGAGCAGCAAACGGCGTCCCTCTTCTTGTGCCTTTAAATCCACAAGTACCGGCAGAGGACCAAGAAACCACCCGACCTATTACATCTGTAACAGTCACAATGGTATTGTTGAAACTCGCTTGAACATGAATAACTCCTTTTTGTATTCTATGTCCATTCTTACGTGAACCAATACGCCCATTCCTATGTGAACCAACTCTTGGTATAGGTTTTGTCATATTTTAGCATCTCATAAATATGAGTCAGAGATATACGGATATATCCATTTCATGTCAAAACAGATCCTTTATTTGTACATCGGGCCGTTTAGAAAGTCCCTTTTTAGAAAGATTACCCCTGTTTCTGTTTATGTCTCGGATTGGAACAAATTACTATAATTCGTCCCCGCCTACGGATCCGTCGACATTTTTCACAAATTTTACGAATGGAGGCCCTTATTTTCATATTTGTCATTCCTTAATTCCGAATATACTCCTTGGAAGAAAATAAGTCTCTTGAAATTTGGAACCTGGAATTGTATCCCCATGAAAGGAATGCTTAAATTCAAATAAAAAGTCACCTAATCATTCGAATCTTTGTTGCGAAGTCTATAAATTATACGTCCCCTAGTTGAATCATAACGACTTACTTCGATTTTGACTCTATCTCCTGGTAGTATCCGTATAAAACTCCGTCGGATCCTCCCCGAAACATAACCTAGAACCAGATCTTCATTATCTAAACGAACTCGGAACATACCATTGGGAAGTGATTCAGTAATTAAACCTTCGTGAATCAATTTTTGTTCTTTCATTCCAGGCAACCCCCTTGAAGTATCAACTAATGGAGAAGGAGTAATCAACTAATGGAGAAAGAGAAATAGTAGACAATTCGTCTTTCCTCTATTTTGGAAAAATAGCAAGTTACGGATCAAATTCGGATACCAGAAGGATCACCAGATATAATACAAAATTTCTCCCCCAATTCCTGCTAGTCGAGCTTCTCGATCTGTCATTATACCTCGAGAAGTAGAAAGAATTACGATCCCGATTCCACCTAAAATCCTAGGAATTTGTTGATGGTTGGAATAGATTCGTAGACCGGGTCGACTGATACACTTTAAAAAATTTCTATATGTTCCTTTCCTATTCCTTCTATGTCGCAGGGTTGAAACCAAGAAATATTTGTTGTTTTCCCGATGTTTCCTAACATTTTCAATAAACCCTTCTTGTAGAAGTATTTTAACAATGTTTTCGGTGATATTAGTAGATGCTATTCGAACCGTTCCTTTTTTATTCAGGTTAGCATTTTTTATAGAAGTTATTATATCGGCAAGAGTGTCCCTACCCATGACGGACTAGAATTATGGGTGCCTCCCAGTTTTGATATAATCAACATGTTCCTTTTTTTTTTCATTTTTTCTTATTTATTTATGAATTATTAAAGGTATATGCGTGAAACACAATCTACTAACGTGATCTATTTCAGAGACCTTACTATACTCTATCATGGTCTCATCTACTAGTATTTATAAGACTTCAGGAGCTAATGAGACTATTTTAGTGAAATTCAACTGTCTCAATTCCCGAGCGATCGCTCCAAAAACTCGAGTTCCTTTTGGATTTCCTTCTTGATCAATGACAACCGCTGCATTGTCATCATATTGTATTATCATACCGTTGTCACGTTTGAGTTCTGTACATGTACGTACAATTACAGCTCTGATCACTTCTGATCTTTCGAGAGGCATATTTGGCACTGCTTCTTTGATTACAGCAATAATAACGTCACCAATATGAGCATACCGTTGATTGCTAGCTCCTATGATTCGAATACACATCAATTCTCGAGCCCCGCTGTTGTCTGCTACATTCAAATGGGTCTGAGGTTGAATCATTTTTTTTTTTTTTGAATCTGCTCTTTCAATGCAAAAGGCAAAGGAAAAAGAGAGAAATATTGTCTGCCCAGAAATCAAAAAATCTGCGATTGTATTTTTCATCACAAAGACCCTTCACATACCTATCACGCGATAATGAATTGAGTTCGTATAGGCATTTTGCACGCAGCTATTGAAATAGCTGCTCTGGCTACAGTTTCCGATACTCCGCCCATTTCATAAAGTATTCGACCGGGTTTAACGACAGATACCCAATATTCGGGAGACCCTTTCCCCGAACCCATACGTGTTTCGGTAGGTCTTACTGTAACGGGTTTGTCGGGAAATATACGTACCCATATTTTTCCACCACGGCGCGCATATCGTGTCATTGCCCGTCGTCCTGCTTCTATTTGTCTAGATGTGATCCAAGCGGGTTCACGTGCCTGAAGAGCGTATCTACCGAAACAAATATGATTGCCTCGATAAGATATTCCCTTCATTCTTCCTCTATGTTGTTTACGGAATCTGGTTCTTTTGGGGTTATAGTTGATGGTTGTTTCTCAATCCCATCTCTACTGCAGAACCGGACATGAGAATTTCTTCTCATCCAGCTCCTCGCGAATGAAACGATTCAATAATATTACAAATGTATATTTATTTAATGTAATGAATAATACACTGAATCATGGGATTTATTGATATTTAATCTGTAACACAGGAATCCGTATATCTTGTATATATGGCTAGACGGATATTTCTATTTATATGGGATAATGCCTTTCTTTTGAAAATGAATCCTTGACCTTTACCGAATCCGTCAAAATACTGCAATCCAATAATGGTTTCGCGGGCGAATATTTACTCTTTTCTATATTTGCTTCATTCGTAGGGTGAACCCATGACCTATCAGAATAAATCAACTGATTCCTGGTTGATTCCGCCATCCCACCCAATGAATCATTAGGATTCGTTTTCAATAGAATCTTCTGCAGTCACAGGTTCCGTCGTTCCCATAGCTTTTCCATTAATGGCTAGGCCTGAACTATGCAATGGAGCTCCTAATTAAATTCGTTCCCGAGCCAATCTCCTTAGTCTCTATTGACTCAAGGCTCCTTATTATTTGTTATTTGTATTTTTCTTATGAACCATATTCATCTAATTATGGACGAATCAGTATTGATGCTTTATCACACTGCCTTTTATGATATGATTGATAGACCATACATATTGGAATCATATATCATGGAGATTCTCCTTCTCTCTTTCTCTCGCCCTTCCATTTACCCACATCCCTCTATTTTCCTTTCCCTTTCAAACCCATAAATGGATTTTTTCCTTTATGGAAAAAAAGATTTCAGTTGCTACAACTATATGATCGATACATCATATGGCGACTGGTCCCTTGGATCTCAATAATACAAAGCAATGAGTTGGTTACTAGTTCTTATAGTTATTAGTTAGGGGCTGGTCTTTTTTTTTTGAATCCCAACTTTAAATAAAAAACCAACGAGTCACACACTAAGCATAGCAGTTCTACCAAACGGTCAATCAAATTTTTATTCAACCCTATAGAATTAGAATTGCTCATTTTTCATTTTTTTTTTTTTATTGAAGTGAAAAAGAATAGTTTGTAGTTTTTGTTCTATCACTGAATAGAATGGCAAGCAAAGGAAGGGCCCATTATTGCTCGTCTACAAATATCCAAATTTTGATGCCCAATACCCCATAGGCAGTTCGAACTGGATAGGAACAATGATCAATTTTAGCTCGAATGGTTTGGAGGGGAACCCTACCTTCTCTGATCCATTCGACACGTGCAATTTCTTTTCCGTCGATACGCCCTGCAATTTCCACTTGAATTCCTTTTGTGTCTGCTTGTTCAGTTAATTCAATAGCTTTTTTCATTGCCTTTCGAAACGAAACTCTATTCTTTAATTGTATAGCTATATATTCTGCAAGAATATTAGGTTGTCCATAAGGTTTTGCAACTCTTGCGATAGCAATGTTAAGTCTCCGATTCACGAAATGAAGCCCCTTTTGTACATTGATTTGTAATTCTTCGATTCCTCGTGTTTGGCCTTCTATTAACAAATTTGGGAATCCAATATAGATTATGACCTGGATCAGATCCATTTTTTTTTGAATCTCTATGTGTGCAATTCCAATTCCTTCGAAACTTGAAGATACTCTTATATTTTTTTGTACATATATCTTGATACAATCCCGTATTTTTTCATCTTCCTGGAGACCTATGTAATAACTTTTGGGTTGTGCGAACCAAAGGGAACGATGACTTTGGTTTTCGCCAAGGCGGAAACCAAGTGGATTTATTTTTTGACCCATCTTTTTTTTCTCTCTCTCTCTCCTTCTCTATATATCTTTCTATTATAGGATCTCTCCATACATTTTTTGTTTCTAAAAATAGATCCCGGTCTGTTTTCTTTTTAGATCTATCCTTCAATACAATAATTATATGACAGGTGGGTTTTTCTATCGGATAACTGCGTCCTTTAGCCCTGGGTTTTAACTTTTTCACGACAGTACCCCCATTGACTTCGGCTTTACTAATGACTGAATCAGCTTCGTTGAAACCTTTATTGTGACTCGCATTTGCTGCCGCAGAATAAACCACTTTAAAAATGGGAAAAAATGCTCGATAAGGCATGAGTTCCAGTAACATAAGTGTTTTCTCATAGGAATGCCCACGAATCTGATCAATAACTCTTCGTGCTTTGTGAGCAGACATACATATATGTTGAGCTAAAACTTGTACTTGTGTACTCGAGTACCTCTTCATCTTCTGCTTTTTCAAGGTCTTCTTCCACTTTCTCCACTTTGACATAAGGTTCACCTCCCACCAATGAACGATGAGCACCTATTTCACTTTATTTGATTAACGGAGAGATCTAGTATCGTTTCTCGCGTGTCCCCGGAAAGTAAGAGTAGGTGCAAATTCTCCCAATTTTTGACCCACCATACGATCTGTTATATAAATAGGTAAATGTGCCTTTCCGTTATGAATGGCAATTGTATTGCCGATCATTGTGGGTATAATGGTAGATGCCCGGGACCAAGTTACTATTATCTCTTTTTCCTCTCTCATGTTGAGCTTCTCTATTTTTTCCAATAAATGATTAGCTACAAAAGGATTTTTTTTTAGTGAACGCGTCACGGCTTATTACTCCTTTTTTTTTTGAAAAGACGAGTAAAAAAGAATATTGATTTGATTTTGAATATTCCTATTTACGGCGACGAATAATAAAACTATTACTATATTTCTTCCTTTTCCTACTTCTTCTTCCAAGCGCAGGATAACCCCAAGGGGTTGTGGGTTTTTTTCTACCAATCGGGGCCCTCCCTTCACCACCCCCATGGGGATGGTCTACAGGGTTCATAACTACCCCTCTTACTACAGGACGCTTACCTAGCCAACACTTAGATCCGGCTCTACCCAAACTTTTCTGATTCACCCCAACATTACCCACTTGTCCGACTGTTGCTGAGCAGTTTTTGGATATCAAACGGACCTCCCCGGATGGAAATCTTAATGTGACCAATTTACCCTCTTTCGCAATCAGTTTCGCTACAGCACCTGCTGCTCTAGCTAATTGTCCACCCTTTCCAAGTGTGATTTCTATGTTATGTATGGCTGTGCCTAAAGGCATATAGGTTGAAGTAGATTTTTCTTTTTGATCAATAAAACCCCTTCCCAAACCGTACAAGCTTCTTCCAAAGCATACGGCTTTCTGGATGTATATGATGATATGTAGACAGATGAATCTTATATGAATCATATGATGAAGTATCACACGGGTGGATATATAGGAATTCAAATCTGCCAAATCACTCATGTTATGATCTTATCCATCCTAGGTCTCTCTGTTTCGTCATCTGGCTTATGTTCTTCATGTAGCATTCAGACAGAATGATTCTATGAAATTACGTCGATACTTCCACATATTACGGGTAACGTAGGAGACATCTCTATTTTTCCCGGGGGGGATTTTTAGAATTACCACTGCTTAGCTTTCAATTCGCCTCTGACCATCAAATGAAATGTGAATAACCCGTCCTCTTCTCTTTGAAACAAGGGACGCTTCCACTTCTGTCCGTGCTTTAAACAATTTTGTCTTCTCCATATTACCATATCTTTAGAGTCAATAATTTTATATGAGGAACTACTGAACTCAATCACTTGCTGCCGTTACTCTTCAGTTTTCTGTTGAGGTCTATCCCGTAGAGGTACTCAAATTGGATCAGTGATCAATTTCTAGGTTTCGTTGTAAACCTAATTGGTTACTTCCAATTACGTAAATCACTAGCTCAAACCGCACTCAAAGGTAGGGCATTTCCCATTGATATAGGAACTTCTGTACCGGAAACAATGGTATCTCCAATTATAGCCCCTCTGGGATGTAAAATATATCTTTTCTCACCATCTCCATAGTGTATGAGACAAATGTATGCATTTCGATTAGGGTCATATTCTATGGTTACGATTCTAGCAGATATGTCTTTTTCATTCCGTCGAAAATCGATTTTACGGTATAGACGCTTATGACCTCCTCCTCTATGCCTTGCGGTAATGATTCCTCTGGAATTACGACCTTTACCACAACGATGCTGTCCATAGATCAAATTATTTCGCGGATTGGGTTTCACTTGACTGTCTACGGATCCATTGCGTATGCTCGGGGTAGCAGTTTTGTATAAATGTATCGCCGTGTTATTTAGTATTTTTTTTTTTTTTTTACTTAAGTGAAGTTCTTTTCTCTATAAGAAAGAGGTAGAATAGAATAACCCGGTTGAAGCGTAATGATCATACGTCTGTAATGCATTCTATGTCCCATAATAGGTCCCACTCTTCTACCCTTTCCCCGGAGTCGATGACTATTTATAGCTATTACTTTGACGCCAAAGAAGAGTTCGACCCAATGCTTTATTTCTGTCCTAGTTGATCCTGATTCGACATTAGAAGTATATTGATTGTTCCCCAATAACCGAATACTTTTTTCTGTAAAGACTGCATATTTGATTCCATCCATAAATCTACTTTATTCCCCACCAGTTCTGGTATCGATAAGAATACTCTAGTTCTTACTATTCATATGTTATGGTTGGTATGAATATACCATACCAATTCGTTATGTATGGATGATGAGATTCCATTGATAAGGAGCCAATTCCACTCGACTTAGCTTTATTGAATTGATTTTTTTTTTTTTTTTTCGTTGGCCTGCATCCAGCAGGAATTGAACCCGCGAGTTCGCCAATTATGAGTTGGGTGCTTTAACCACTCAGCCATGGATGCTTTATAATTGAGGTCATTTTACCTTATGAATGACCCAATTTCAATTGAATTGAAATCTTTAGGAGTCATCAATGAGAGGCCCTCCATTCAAATCCGAATTGAGAGGGATCAAGAATTCTCATGATTTCGTAGATTCGTGGACCAAATTCGATTCGGTGGGATCTTTCACTCCCATTTTTTTCCACGAAGAGCGCTTTATAAAACTCTTTGATCCCCGAATTTTGAGTGTCCTACTTTCACGTGATTCACAAGGTTCAATAAGCACTCGATATTTCACGATCAAAAGTGTAGTACTGCTTGTAGTAGTGGTCCTTATATTCCTTATATATAGTACTAACAGTCGAAATAGGGTCGAAAGAAAAAATCTCTATTTGATGATGGGGCTTCTTCCTATCCCTATGAATTCCATTGGACCCAAAAATGATACATTGAAAGAATCTTTTTGGTCTTCCAATCTCAATAGGTTGATTGTTTCGCTCCTCTATCTTCCAAAAGGGAAAAAGATCTATGAGAGTTGTTTCATGGATCCGAAAGAGAGTACTTTGGTTCTCCCAATAACTAAAAAGTATATCGTGTCTGAATCTAATTGGGGTTCGCGGCGGTGGAGGAACCAGATCGGAAAAAAGAGGCATTCTAGTCGTAAGATATCTAATGAAATCGTAGCTGGAATTGAGATCTCATTCAAAGAGAAAGATATAAAATATCTGGAGTTTCTTTTTGTATCCTATACGGATGATCCGATCCACAAGAACCATGATTGGAAATTCTTTGATCGCCTTTCTCCGATTAAGAAGCGAAACAGAATCAACTTGAATTCGGGACGGCTATTCGAAATCTTAGTGAAACACTTGATTTGTTATCTTATGTCTGCTTTTCGTGAAAAAAGACCCATTGAGGCGGAGGGTTTCTTCAAACAACAAGGAGCTGAGGCGACTATTCAATCAAACGATATTGAACATGTTTCCCATCTCCTCTCGAGAAACAAGTGGCGTATTTTTTTGCAAAATTGTGCTCAATTTCATATGTGGCAATTCCGCCAAGATCTCCTTGTTATTTGGGGGAAGAATCAGCACAAATCGGATTTTTTGAGGAACGGCTCGAGAGATAATTTGATTTGGTTAAACAATGTGTGGTTGGTAAACAAGGATCGGTTTTTTAGCAAGGTATGGAATGTATTGTCAAATATTCAATATGATTCCACAAGATCTTTTTTCTTTCAAGTAACGGATTCTAGCCAATTGAAAGAATCTTCTGATCAATCCAGAGACCCGTTCAATTCCATTAGTAATGAGGATTCGGAATATCACACATTGATCAATCAAACAAAGATTCATCAACTAAAAGAAAGATCAATTCTTTTGGATACTTCCTTTGTTCAAACGGAACGAAGAGAGATAAAATCAGATCGATTCCCGAAATGCCTTTCTAGATATTCCTCAACGGCTCGGCTATTCGCGGAACGTGAGAAGCAGATGAATAATCATCTGCTTCCAGAAGAAATCGAAGAATTTCTTGGGAATACTACAAGATCAATTCGTTCTTTTTTCTCTGATAGATGGTCAGAACTTCATCTGGTTTCGAATCCTACTGAGAGGTCGACTAGAGATCAGAAATTGTTGAATAAACAACAAGGTGTTTCTTTTGTCCCTTCCAGGCGATCGGAAAATAAAGAAATAGTTGATATATTCAAGATAATTACGTATTTACAAAATACCGTCTCAGTTCATCCTATTTCAGTAGATCCGGGATGGGATAGGGTTCCGAAGGATGAACCGGATATGGACAGTTCCAATAAAATTTCATTCTTGAACGAAAATGCATTTCTTGATTTATTTCATCTATTCCATGACCGGAACAAGGGGGTATACGGGTTACACCACGATTTTGAATCAGAAGAGACATTTCAAGAAATGGCAGATCTATTCACTCTATCAATAACCGAGCCGGGTTTGGTCTATCATAAGGGATTTTCCTTGTCTATCGATTCCTACGGATTGGATCAAAAAAAATTATTAAATGAGGTATTCAACTCCAGGGATGAATCGAAAAAGAAATCTTTATTTGTTCTACCTCCTATTTTTTATGAAGAGAATGAGTCTTTTTATCGAAAGATAAAAAAAAAATCGGTCCGGATCTCCTGTGGGAATGATTGGGAAGATCCAAAACAAAAAATAGTGGTATTTGCTAACAACAACATAATGGAGGCAGTCAATCAATATAGATTGATCCGAAATCTGATTCAAATCCAATATAGCACCTGTGGGTACATAAGAAATGTATCGAATCGATTCTTTTTAATGAATCGATCCGATCGCAATTTCGAATATGGAATTCAAAGGCATCAAATAGGAAATGATACTCTGAATCATCTAACTATAATAAAATATACGATCAACCAACATTTATTCAATTTGAAAAAGATTCAAAAGAATCGGTTTGATCCTCTTATTTCTCGAACCGAGAGATCCACGAATCGGGATCCTAATGTATATAGACACAAATGGTCCAATGGGAGCAAGAATTTCCAGGAACATTTGGAACGTTTCGTTTCTGAACAGAAACACCGTTTTCAAGTAATGTTCGATCGATTACGTATTAATCAATATTCGATTGATTGGTCCGAGGTTATCGACAAACAAGATTTGTCCAAGTCACTTCGTTTCTTTTTGTACAAGTCACTTCTCTTTTTGTCCAAGTCACTTTTCCTTTTGTCTAAGTCACTTGCTTTTTTCGTTATGAGTATCGGGATTATCTCCATTCATAGGTCCGAAATCCACATCTATGAATTGAAAAGTCTGAATGATCAACTCTGTAATCAATTCTTAGAATCAATAGGTGTTCAAATCGTTTATTTGAATAAACTGAAACGCTTCTTATTGTATGATCATGATACTTCCCAAAGATCGAAATTTTTGATCAATGGAGGAACAATATTACCATTTTTGTTCAATAAGATACAAAAATGGATGATTGACTCATTCCATATTAGAAATAATCGCAGGAAATCCTTTGAGAACACAGATTCCTATTTCTCAATGATATCCCACGATCGAGACAATTGGCTGAATCCCATAAAATCATTTCATAAAAGTTCATTGATATCTTCTTTTTATAAAGCAAATAAACTTCAATTTTTGAACCATCCCCATCGCTTCTGGTTCTATTGTAACAAAGGATTCCATTTTTATGTGAAAAAAACCCGTATCAAAAATGATGATTTTACATATGGACAATTCCTCAATATCTTGTGCATTCGTAACAAAATATTTTTTTTGTGTATCGGTAAAAAAAAACAAGTTTTGGGAGAGAGAGAGACTATTTCACCAATTGAGTCACAGGTATCTGGCATATTCATCCCTAACGATTTTCCACAAAGTGGTGACGAAACGTATAAGTTGTACAAATCTTTCTATTTTTCAATTCGATCCGATCCATTCGTTCCTATTTACTCGATTCCAGACATTTCTGGAACACCTCTAACAGAGGAACAAATAGTCAATTTGGAAAGAACTTATTGTCAGCTTCTTTTTCTTTCAGATATGAATCTATCTGATTCAGAAGGGAAAAAATTACATCACTATCTCCGTTTCAATTCAAACATGGGTTTAATGCACACTCCGTGTTTTGAGAAATATTTACCATCAGGAAAGAGGAAAGAACGGAGTCTTTGGCTAAATAAAAACGTTGAGAAAGGGGAAGTAGGTAGACCCTTTCAACAAGATAGTGCTTCTTCAAATCTCTCAAAATGGAATCTGTTCCAAACCCAAACCTACTATACACCCTGGTTCCTTACTTGGACAGGATGCACTTTTTCTTTTAAACTTTTAAAAAAGAATATTGATTTGATTTTGAATATTCCCTTTCAATATTCCCTAAGTAGCAGTCAAAAATTTGCGTCCATTTTTCATGATATTATGCATGGATCAGATATATCATGGCCAATTCCTCAGATTCCATTGTGGGCGATTCTTCCACAATGGAATCTGATAAGTGAGAGTTCGAGTAAGTGTTTACAGAATCTTCTTCTGTCCGAAGAAATTATTCGTCGAAATAACGAGTCACCCATTCCATTGATATGGACACATCTGAGATCACCAAATGCTTGGGAGTTCCTCTATTCAATCCCTTTCTTTCTTCTTGTTGCTGGATATCTCGTTCGTACACATCTTCTCTTTGTTTTCCGCGCCTCTAGTGAGTTACAGACAGAGTTAGAAAAGATCAAATCTTTGATGATTCCATCATACATGATTGAGTTGCGAAAACTCCTGGATAGGTATCCTACATCTGAACTGAATTCTTTCTGGTTAAAGAATCTCTTTCTAGTTGCTCTGGAACAATTAGGAGATTCTCTGGAAGAAATACGGGGTTCTGCTTCTGGCGGCAACATGCTATTGGGTGGTGGTCCCGCTTATGGGGTCAAATCAATACGTTCTAAGAAGAAATATTTGAATATCAATCTCATCGATCTCATCAGTATCATACCAAATCCCATCAATCGAATCACTTTTTCGAGAAATACGAGACATCTAAGTCGTACAAGTAAAGAGATCTATTCATTGATAAGAAAAAGAAAAAACGTGAACGGTGATTGGATTGATGATAAAATAGAATCCTGGGTCGCGAACAGTGATTCGATTGATGATGAAGAAAGAGAATTCTTGGTTCAGTTCTCCACCTTAACGACGGAAAAAAGGATTGATCAAATTCTATTGAGTCTGACTCATAGTGATCGTTTATCAAAGAATGACTCTGGTTATCAAATGATTGAACAACCGGGATCAATTTAC